TCGCCGTCTACCAAAACGACTGGAAATGTTTCAAAAAAAGTGGGCATACGACGTACAAAAAGCTCACGCCCTTCTTTATCTCTAAAGATAGGGTGTCCTAACCATCCTACCGCTATTCCATCTCCGTTATCCATTGAGCCTGCCCTGAATAATCCTCCTTTTGCCGGATTATTGCCGATATAATCATAAAAAGCTAATTTTTCAGGAATTTTAGACCAGACTTCTGATAAACTTTTATTTTCGGCTAGCCCGGCGCTAACTCTTCGATATATCTCTTGCTGGAAATAACCCTGATCCCATTGATAACGAGTGGGACCAAACAATTCGATGGGAGTAGTTGCTGAACCATACCACATAGTTCCAGCAACAACAAAAGCGGCAAAAAAGACAGCCGCGATACTACTGGAGAGTACGGTTTCAATATTTCCCATACGTAATCCTTTGTATAGACGTTGTGGCGGTCGAACGCTAAGATGGAATAGACCCGCTAATATGCCCAGTGTACCTGCTGCAATATGATGAGAAGCTATTCCTCCCGGAACAAAAGGATCAAAACCTTCCACGCCCCACGACGGATTTACAGGCTGTACTCTTCCCGTTAGTCCATAAGGATCGGACACCCATATTCCAGGACCGTACAAACCTGTTACATGAAATGCACCAAAACCAAAGCAGGCCACCCCGGAGAGAAATAAATGAATGCCAAAGATCTTGGGCAAATCCAAAGAGGGTTTTCCTGTACGTTCATCAGAAAATATTTCTAGATCCCAATAGACCCAATGCCAGATAGCTGCCAAAAAGCATAAGCCAGAAAACACAATATGCGCCCCAGCTACACCTTCGTAACTCCAAATCCCCGGATTCGTTACAGTTCCTCCTGTGATACTCCAACCCCCCCATGAATTGGTTATTCCTAAACGAGTCATGAAGGGTATAACGAACATACCTTGTCTCCACATTGGATCAAGAATAGGGTCAGAAGGATCAAAAACTGCTAATTCATACAGAGCCATCGAGCCCGCCCAACCAGCAACCAGAGCTGTATGCATTATATGAACGGAAAGCAACCGGCCGGGATCATTCAATACAACGGTATGAACACGATACCAAGGCAAACCCATGGAAAATACCCCTTTATCGAAGAAAAATAGACACTACGTAACTTTATTGCATTGGAAAGGTTCTACTATGAGTATCCTATAGACTTCCCCTGTTCAGTAGATTATTTCCTAACAAGGGTTATGATTCTATATTCTATTCGTAATAATGGAAGAATTCTGTTCGTAAGAACAAAGAGAAGCAGATTTATTCTATACTCGATAAGTACCAATATGCAATGGTGGATTGATACCATTTTCTATGAGTAAATGTGTCCATCCTTCATTTATCATTAGAAAGATCTATTCGAAAAAATTTTCCTTTATTTATTTTGTCTTTCTTTCTAAATTTTTCTAATCTATGGATAAAATAAATATGATAAAGTCAATATTATAAATAAAGACAATAAAACCATATTGTTACGTTTCCACATCAAAGTGAAATATAGTATTTAATTCTTTTTTCTTTCAATCCATGCCTATTGGTGTTCCAAAAGTACCTTTCCGAAGTCCTGGAGAGGAAGATGCATCTTGGGTTGACGTATAGTGCGACTTGTCAGATATATTGGGTCATATGGGATTTCCCCGTTCTCTCCCCCGACCGAGATATCCTCTGTTTCGCCCAAGAAAGAGAAATGGAATCATCCAAAAATTGGAGCATGAACTGAAATTAAATGCATTATTTGGGGGAATTCATAGAATTATATCAATTAGACTAATTTATGGTTGGCTTTGGCTGGACAAAAAAATGAAGTATCCAGACTCCGTTTAGAAAAACCCAATTGGTAATATATCTATGATTACTGCGTGTATCATAAATGATTATTTGTAAAGTCATAACAACAAGAAATGGTGATGGGAAGGTTTGTCCTATATGTGCAAATCAAAATCGGGCGGATCTTTACCCGGAGTAGAACATAAACCTAAAAAGATGAAAGAGGCCCATTCAGGAACAAGAAAATATCATCATGATTTGGATTGAATTTCGATGAAAGAATACATCAATGAGAAGTTAATTCGATAAGTTTATTTACCCCTTTTTTATATTATCAAAGAAGAAATAAAAATTCATCTTTATTGAAAAATCGAAGAAAAAACAAACCCTTTCATTAAAAAGTTAGAAAAACTCAAAAAATAAAAGAAAGCGGACTGGAATCTATACATTGATTCTTTTCTTCGCAATTTTTTTGAACCGTATGCATCAAAAGGTGCATGTACGGTTCCTAAGGGAAACAATTTTACCCTACTCAACCGACTTTATCGAGAAAGATTACTTTTTTTAGGCCAAGAGGTTGATAGCGAGATCTCGAATCAACTTATTGGTCTTATGGTATATCTCAGTATCGAGGATGAGACCAAAGATCTTTATTTGTTTATAAACTCCCCTGGCGGATGGGTAATACCCGGAGTAGCCATTTATGATACTATGCAATTTGTACGACCAGAAGTACATACAATATGCATGGGATTGGCCGCGTCAATGGGATCTTTTATTCTGGTTGGAGGAGAAATTACCAAACGTCTAGCATTCCCTCACGCTTGGCGCCAATGAAGTTTTTTTATTTGAGAGAAAAAAGAAAACTATGCCTTCGCCATATGAATATTAAGTAATAATAGCATGGCACTTCGAATTCGATATGCAATTTTTTTCAAAAAATTTTGATTATGTATCGAGAGAGTAGTATGAGATAAAAGATATTTCCGACTTTCTCTTATCTATCGGAAGTCCAATTCAGCGTCACAAACTTGTTTATTTTCACACCGATGGGCTCTTAACAATATTTAAGTTATAAAAAAAGAGTGCGAAAAAAACCAAACTTTTCTTTTTTGGTTGGCTCAAAAAGAAACTTTGGGATTGCTGAATCAAAGACAAAAAAAAGAATCCATTTTTAAATAGAAAGCAGCGGAGCCATCATAGTATTTTTGAACTTCTCCAAAAAAAAGAAGGGTGGCATTTTGATCATTTACCCATCTGGGGTTGATAGATTCTATTTTTATCTTTATTGAACAGGAAAATAGGGGTCAATTTGATTATAGAGCCGTATGCAATGCATAAAAGATAATGCCCGTACGGTTGTTCAATTCTATCCTTTTTCCTATTATTCTTTATCTTTCTTTTCTGTTTCTTTCATCACACTAGATAGAACTATTATCAGGGTAATGATCCATCAACCTGCTGCTTCTTTTTATGAAGCACAAACGGGAGAATTTATCCTGGAAGCGGAAGAACTGCTGAAACTACGCGAAACCCTCACAAAGGTTTATGTACAAAGGACGGGCAAACCTTTATGGGTTGTATCTGAAGACATGGAAAGAGATGTTTTTATGTCAGCAACAGAAGCCCAAGCTTATGGAATTGTTGATCTTGTAGCAGTTGAATGAAAAAAATGAATTTTGTGCAAATCCGTGATTTGATATTTTATCTACGAGTTGACTATATAAATATTAAATAAAAAAATCCGGTTAGGATCAATCTAAACCAGCCCATTATGTATATGACTCAACATGCCAACTATTAAACAACTTATTAGAAATACAAGACAGCCCATTCGAAATGTCACGAAATCCCCCGCCCTTCGGGGATGTCCTCAGCGTCGAGGAACATGTACTAGGGTGTATGTGCGACTCGTTTAGATCATGATCATGAGCTGACACAAAAAAGGCAAGAAAATCGCTTCCAGTATGAATGATCAGTACCAGTGAATAGGATAGAATGGAAGAAGGGACTCCACTCACTATCTAAAAACAAGCAAATCTATCCTTCTATTGTATAGAAAGTTTATGGTTTCCATTGGTGCAAATCCAATCACCTGAATTTAAGATGAGAAACAATTCTCCATTGGTAGCAACTGATTATCCATTAAGCGGAAAAATCTTATTGAAATTAAAAAAAAACAGTTCTCGCCCGGTCAAGAACGGACTACGAGGGTCAGCTACTCAGCTAACTTTCATAATTAAATACCGTTACTGTATAGGTGGGTCTCTTTGTGAAAGACCTATTACTGGATAATTCATGGGTAGAGCCAAAGAGTGTGGTGTGAACTATACAAGTTACCAAGAACATTGATGAAATATTAAATGAAGCCAAAGGCTCCGGTGTATAGAGAAGACCTCACCGTTTAAGAAGTAACCATAGAAACGAGGAAACCCACTATTTCTTTATTCATTTAATTTCTATATTCTTTTTTTTTGACTAGATTTTTGACACCTAGCAAAAGAAATTTTATTATTTCTTTCATATTTCGCAGTAAAATACCAAAAAAATCGTGGTCGGGAAGGTTATAGTAGCCAAAGCCATTGGAATTTTTATTTTATACATTGGAAAAATCCGTTTGGTTATTAATAGGCCAGGCCAGGACGGGAAAAATAATAACTGAAAGAAAAAAATCAATTTAGTTATTTGTCAAAATTTTATTTATTCAATGACTAGAGTTAAACGCGGATATATAGCTCGGAAACGTAGAACAAAAATTCGTTTATTTGCATCAAGTTTTCGAGGGTCTCATTCAAGACTTACTCGAACTATTACTCAACAGAAAATAAGAGCTTTGGTTTCGGCTCATCGGGATAGGGATAAGCAAAAGAGAAATTTTCGTCGTTTGTGGATCACTCGGATAAACGCAGTAATTCGAGAAAAGGGAGTATCCTATAGTTATAGTAAATTTATACATGATCTATCTAAGAGGCAGTTACTTCTTAATCGTAAAATACTGGCCCAAATAGCTATATCAAATAGGAATTGTCTTTATATGATTTCCAATGAAATCAGAGAAAAAGTGGATTGGAAAGAATACACCGAAATAATTTAAATGGGGTTCCCCGGAGAATGAACTCCGGGAGGGTGGAGTTGGAGTCAAAATTACTCTGAGAAATGCGCTTAAAGTAGTCAAAATGAATGAACAC